TTTAGCCTAGACTAGAGATTTCTAGTCCAAATATTATACAATTTGTATTTAATTGAGTTAAACCTGTTAAAAGGAAAAAAAGGGCTAGAGTGCTATGTCAGTATTGTAAAGGTGCGTTTTAAATTTCAAAATTTAGATGCCCTGAGCTGTCTGACTTGGGGTGGGAAAGGGGGTTTAGTCCAAATATTATACAATTTGTATTTAATTGAGTTAAACCTGTTAAAAGGAAAAAAAGGGCTAGAGTGCTATGTCAGTATTGTAAAGGTGCGTTTTAAATTTCAAAATTTAGATGCCCTGAGCTGTCTGACTTGGGGTGGGAAAGGGGGTTTAGTCCAAATATTATACAATTTGTATTTAATTGAGTTAAACCTGTTAAAAGGAAAAAAAGGGCTAGAGTGCTATGTCAGTATTGTAAAGGTGCGTTTTAAATTTCAAAATTTAGATGCCCTGAGCTGTCTGACTTGGGGTGGGAAAGGGGGTTTAGTCCAAATATTATACAATTTGTATTTAATTGAGTTAAACCTGTTAAAAGGAAAAAAAGGGCTAGAGTGCTATGTCAGTATTGTAAAGGTGCGTTTTAAATTTCAAAATTTAGATGCCCTGAGCTGTCTGACTTGGGGTGGGAAAGGGGGTTTAAATTTAGTCTAAGTAAATACTGTGCGGTGATTCTTGGTTTTTGGGGTTTGGCAGGAAATTAATATGCATAGTTTATTCATTGCCTTGGGGCAATGAATTTACTTAGTGGGGGGGTAGGGGGGGTTTGGTGGATAAATTCATCTATATAATTGGAATAGTCGTGTACGGGTGTACGGGTGTACGTGCGTGCGTACGGGTGTACGTGCGTGCGTACGGGTGTACGTGCGTGCGTACGGGTGTACGTGCGTGCGTACGGGTGTACGTGCGTGCGTACGGGTGTACGTGCGTGCGTACGGGTGTACGTGCGTGCGTACGGGTGTACGTGCGTGCGTACGGGTGTACGTGCGTGCGTACGGGTGTACGTGCGTGCGTACGGGTGTACGTGCTAAAATCTCTTTATGTCCGACAAGCATTAAAAGAATGTCCCGGCTCATAATTATGAGGATGGAGGGTCTTCATTAGGTGCTCGTCTACAATAAGTGTCCCGGGTCAGGGCCCACCGCGGCCATGTTGAGTCCAAGCATAACCCAAAAAATTAAAAATACCAAATGCATGACATCACAGTTATGTGTGAGCATGGGCTGATTAGTCATTAGTCCATCGAGATGTCTTATTTAAGAGGAACGTGTGGGCGATCTTAGGTTCATGGCCCTGAGGTAAGAACCAGATGCCAGTTATAGTTTCATATTAGAAACCCCCAAGTTTTATGGGCCCGGAGCGAGAAGAGGGATCCTTGGTGGGCGGGTTGTTGGTTTCACGGAGGATGGTAAGTTGTGAGAGGACTGGGGGAGAGGGATAGTCGTATGGGTAAGAGTTGAGTGGTGTGTGTAGATTTGATGGTCTATGTTTAATTATGGAATTGATGTCTGATGTCAAGTCAATCATTAGATTTTTGGTGAGAATATTCATGTTTGGGTCAATTTTTTTGTTGGATTATGTGTGATGTATTAAGTGGATTATGTCCAATCAAGCAGTAATGTACTAGCTTATTATTCATGGGGATGAGGAATTTATGCACGATTAAACATAGTATGTTAAATGTTGGTTATGAATTTATTGTTGTAATACATTTTAATGGGGGCGAGCATTAATGCACGAATTACATAGTGTGTTAGTAATTTGTCAGTACTGATGAAGTACTTGAGTTTTATTAAAGTAAAAGAGCAGAGGGTAGTTTAAGTAGAATATCAGCTTTGGGTGCTGATGGTGGGGCAGGAGCCTCTTCTCTGATGTCTCAGGGAGAACTATCTCCATTCCTGGCTTACAAGACCAGAGTAATATTTATACTACTGGGACCTTCATTTGAGGATTTTGTTTTCGATTAGGCTTGCGAGGGGTATAAGAATAAGGATGGTGGTGAAGTAGAGGACAGATGCTACTTGTCCAATGGTGATGAACGGGTGTTCTACTGGTTGGCCTCCGATTCATGTGAGTGTGAGAAGATCTGCGACGAGAACTCAGAATAGGACTTGACTAATGGGTCGGAATATCATGCTACGTTGTTTAGACATATGAAGGAATGGGATGAAGGCTAGAACAAGGATGGATAGGACTAGAGCTAGGACTCCTCCGAGTTTATTTGGAATAGAGCGTAGGATAGCGTAGGCAAATAGAAAGTATCATTCTGGTTTGATATGGGGAGGGGTATTAAGGGGGTTGGCAGGGGTGTAGTTGTCTGGGTCTCCTAATAGGTCTGGTGAAAATAGGACTAAAATAAGGAGGAGAAGAATGGCTACAAGGAAACCTAGGGTGTCTTTGATTGTGTAGTAGGGGTGGAAAGGGATTTTATCTGAGTTTGAAGGAATTCCTGTGGGGTTGTTGGAGCCAGTTTCATGTAGAAAGAGGAGGTGAATTAAGACTAAAGTTGCAATGATAAATGGCAAGATGAAGTGAAAAGCGAAGAATCGGGTAAGAGTGGCTTTATCAACTGAAAATCCTCCTCAGATTCATTCAACTAAGGTTGTTCCGATATATGGGATTGCTGATAGGAGGTTAGTGATTACGGTTGCTCCCCAAAATGATATTTGTCCTCATGGGAGGACATAACCCATAAATGCTGTGGCTATTACTGCGAATAGGAGGATGATGCCAATGTTTCAGGTCTCTAGGTATGTGTATGATCCATAGTAGATTCCGCGGCCTACGTGTATGTAGAGGCAAATAAAGAATATAGATGCTCCGTTAGCGTGGAGGTATCGGATAAGTCAGCCATAGTTAACATCTCGGCAAATATGGGTTACTGATGAGAATGCTGTTGTTGTGTCAGAGGTGTAGTGTATGGCTAAGAATAGGCCAGTGAAAATTTGAATTATAAGGCACAGGCCTAGTAGAGAGCCAAAGTTTCATCAGGCAGAGATGTTTGATGGAGCAGGAAGGTCAATTAGGGAGTGGTTAACAATTTTTAATAGGGGGTGGGTTTTGCGAATGTTGGTCATTAGGTTCTTATAGTTGAAAACAACGATGATTTTTCATGTCATTAGTCATGGTTCAAGTCCATGTAAGAACTATGACATACGTAGTGTTTTTATTAAGTGTAATGTTTGTGATGGGGTTTGTTGGGTTTTCTTCTAAGCCATCACCAATTTATGGAGGGCTTGGGTTGATTGTTAGTGGTGGGGTCGGGTGTGGTATTGTTTTAAGTTTCGGGGGTTCATTTTTAGGTTTAATGATGTTTTTAATTTATTTAGGGGGGATGTTGGTAGTTTTTGGGTATACTACTGCGATGGCAACTGAGGAGTATCCTGAGACTTGAGGATCGAATGTTATGATTTTGGGTATATTCGTTTTAGGGGTGTTAATAGAGGTAGGTTTGGTTGTGTATATAGTGATGAGTGATGGGGTTGAGATTGTGGTTGATTTTAAAAATATGGGGGATTGGGTGGTTTTTGAAGGGGACGAGGTAGGATTAATCCGGGAGGATTCTATAGGGGTGGCGGCGTTGTATAGTTATGGTAGTTGATTGATGGTTGTTGCGGGTTGATCTTTATTTGTTAGTATTTTTATTGTTATTGAGATTACTCGTGGGGCTAGGTTAAAATAAATAGTACTAAGAGTAAAGAGATTAAGAAAGATAGGAAGTAGAGTTTAATGAGGCCTTTTTGTGAGGATACGGAGGTTGATGCGAAAATTTGAATGTCTGAGATATTTTTCGGGATCGCTTTTTCAGTTCAGGTCATATCTAGGAGTAATGTGGCTATGTTTTGGCTAGCTGAAAGGTTTAGATAGGGTAGAATACGATGAATTGTCATTGGAAAGAACCCTAGTATGTTTGAGAAGTTAAAGTACGGAGATTGTGTAGTTATTTTTAGACTAAGGCTGAGTTGGTTAAGTTCTATTGCAATAGTAAAGCCTATAATGGTAACAAATAGAGCAGTTATTTTTATATATAGGGGTATAGTTATTTGAGGGACATTGTTTGGTGTAATAAGGTTGGAAATTAAGAATCCTGCAAAAATGCTTCCTAGTGCAAGGCGTTTAATAGAGTTAATGAGTAGAGGGTTATTTTCGTTAATAACAATAAGGGCTGGGTAACGGGGTTGACCCAGGAGGGCGAAGAAGATAATTCGAGTGCTATAGACAGCTGTTAGGGATGTGGCAATAAGAGTGATGATAAGGGCTCAGGCGTTGGTATTAGACGTGTTTGCTGATTCAATAATTAGATCTTTTGAGTAAAAGCCTGTTAGGAATGGTATACCTGTGAGGGCCAGACTACCAATAGTGAGGGCTGAGGCTGTGAAGGGTATAGTCTTATATAGGCCGCCTATCTTTCGGATATCCTGTTCATCATTGAGGCTGTGAATAATTGAGCCGGAGCAGAGAAAGAGCATAGCTTTGAAGAAGGCGTGGGTGCAGATGTGGAGAAATGCCAGGTGTGGTTGGTTAATTCCGATTGTGACCATTATTAGTCCGAGTTGACTTGATGTGGAAAAGGCTACAATTTTTTTGATGTCGTTTTGTGTGAGGGCACATAGGGCTGTGAATAAGGTAGTGATTGCGCCTAGGCATAGGATTAATGTTTGGGCAGTTTTGTTATTTTCTAGCAAGGGGTAGAAGCGGATTAGGAGGAAAACTCCAGCTACTACTATTGTGCTAGAATGAAGTAGGGCTGATACGGGCGTCGGGCCTTCTATAGCTGATGGGAGTCATGGGTGTAGACCAAATTGTGCGGATTTGCCCGTGGCGGCAAGAATTAATCCTATCAGTGGGAGGATGGTAATGTTATTGTCTAAAATAAAGATTTGTTGGAGTTCTCATGTGTTGAGGTTAATAGCAAATCAGGCTAAGGCTATAATAAAGCCAATATCTCCAATGCGGTTGTATAAGATTGCTTGTAAGGCTGCAGTATTGGCATCTGTTCGCCCGTGTCATCAGCCGATGAGGAGAAATGATATGATTCCCACTCCCTCCCATCCAATAAATAGCTGAAATATATTATTAGCGGTGACTAAAATTAGTATAGTAATAAGAAATATGAGTAGGTATTTAAAGAATTGGTTGATTTTAGGGTCTGAGTGTATATATCATATGGAAAATTCTATGATAGACCATGTAACAAATAGTGCAATTGGGGTGAATAGTATAGAGAAGTAATCTAATTTAAAGCTGGTTGTTAATTTTAAGGTGTGAATTGTTATTCAGTGTCAGTTGGATACTATTATTTCTTGACTAGTAGCGATGAAAATTAATGTTGGAATGAGACTGATAGTGAATGCATAAGATACTGAAGTTTTTACGTAGTGAGGGTAGTTAGGACTATTAAAAATGTTAGTGAAAGAGGCCACAATAGGGAGGACTAAAATAATAATTGATACAGCTACAGAGGTGGAGAATAAGTTAATTACTTTTATTTGGAGTTGCACCAATTTTTTGGTTCCTAAGACCAACGGATTACTTCTATCCTTTAAAAGTTGAGAAAGCCATGGGGTTAGACATGGGAGCATGAATTAGCAGTTCTTGCAGACATTCTCGGTAGATAAGGAGGTGCAGTCTCCTATTATTAGACTCACAATCTAATGTTTTTGTTAAACTATATTTACAGAATATTAGGCCTAAGATGATTTTTGGGCTAATTGATAGTAGAAGAAGTGGGGCTAGGTGAAGTACTATAAGAGTATTTTCTCGGGTGAATGTAGGGGAAATGTTGTTTGTGTGATACGTGAATTTGCCTCGTTGGGTGGTTGATAGTATATAGAGGGAGTAGAGGGCCGTGATTAGGACGTTAGTCCCTATCAGGATGATTGTGAGGTTAGATCATGAGAAGGAGGCCATAATGATAAGAAGTTCCCCTAGCAGATTAATAGTTGGAGGTAGGGCCAGGTTGGTAAGGCTAGCAACTAGTCATCATGCTGCTATTAGTGGAAGAATAGTCTGTAGGCCTCGGGCTAGTAGTATGGTTCGGCTGTGAATGCGCTCGTAGTTGGAATTGGCTAGGCAGAATAATAATGAGGAAGTAAGGCCATGTGCGATTATTAGAGCGGTGGCGCCTATAAAGCTTCATGGTGTTTGAATAAGGATGGCTACGATTACTAGGGCTATGTGGCTCACTGATGAATAAGCAATGAGTGATTTGAGGTCTGTTTGCCGGAGACAGATAGAGCTGGTTATAATTATGCCTCAGAGGGAGAGTATGAGGAATGGGTAGGCTATATAGTCTGTAATAGGGCTGAGTAGGATGGTAATGCGTATTATTCCGTAGCCGCCTAGTTTAAGTAGAATAGCTGCCAGGACTATTGAGCCAGCGATGGGGGCTTCAACGTGAGCTTTTGGTAATCACAGGTGAAGCCCATATAAGGGTATTTTGACTAAAAATGCTATTATGCATGCTAGTCATATCAGTGAGTTTGATCACGATGTTGTAATGGATTTATTTATAAGTTGAAGTAGGAGGAAGTTTAGAGATCCTATAGAGTTCTGTAAATAAATTAAAGCCACTAGAAGGGGGAGGGATCCTATGAGGGTATAAAATAGGAAGTAGGTTCCTGCGTTGAGTCGCTCTGTTTGATTACCTCATCGTGTAATAATGATAAGAGTGGGAATCAGTGTGGCTTCAAATAGAATATAAAACAGGATAAATTCTGTGGCTGAAAATGTTATTACTAGGAATACTTGTAAGGAAATTAAAAGAGAAATATAAATTTTTTTACGGGTTAAGGTTTCTTTGTCTAAGTGATGTTGGCTTGCTAAGATTATGAGTGGAAGAAGTCAGGTCGTTAACATCAGGAGAGGAGTGGATAAGGCATCTGAAAAAAATGTGGTTGAGAAGTTTAGGTTGGTGTCACTTGGCTGATTAAGTAGAGAGAGGGTAGTTAGGCTAATTAATAGGCTGTAAACTGTTGCGTTAATTCAAATTATATGGGGTTTTGATCACCATACGGTTGGAATAAGTATGATTGTGGGGATAATCGTTTTTAGCATTGTAGAAGATTTAGGTTTTGTACATAGTCTATTCCATAAGTGTTGGAGACTATAACTAGAAGAGCTAGTCCAACTGCTGCTTCACAGGCTGCGAATACTAGTAGGATGATTGGAAATATAAATGATAGTGTGAAGTGGGTATTAAGGGCTGTTAATGTAATTAGAACAAATAGTGAGAGTATTATGCCTTCTAGGCATAGAAGGGATGATATTAGATGGGATCGATAGACTAGTATGCCTAGAAGAGCTAGGATAAATGCTAGGAAGATATTAATATAGATTGAAGGCATTTTGATAATTATGGTCTTACCATAGTCTAATGAGTCGAAATCATTTATTTTAACTAAACTAATTATCATATTCAACTCATTCTAGTCCTTTTTGGATTCATTCGTAGGCTAATCCAAGGGCTAAGATTGAGATTAACATAAGTGCTATGATGAGGACTAGGTTTAAATTATTAAATTGTGCGGCTCATGGGAGTGGGAGGAGGAGAGCAATTTCTAGGTCAAAAAGTAAAAATGTAATGGCTACTAGAAAAAATTTTATAGAGAAAGGGAGTCGTGCTGATCCTATGGGATCGAATCCGCATTCATAAGGGCTTGATTTTTCTGAATAGATATTTAATTGAGGGAGTCAGAATGCAATTGTAACTAGGACTAAGGAAATGGTGGTGTTAATTAATAGAACTAGTATCAGGTTTATTACTCTTTTTTGGGTTGGAGCCAAAACTAACTGATTGGAAGTCAGCTGTACTAGTTGATACTAAAAGAGTATGACCCTCATCAATAGATTGATACATATAGGAATAGTCAGACTACATCTACAAAGTGTCAGTATCATGCGGCTGCTTCAAAACCAAAGTGGTGGTTCGATGTAAAGTGAAAGTTAAATTGTCGTAGAAGGCAGACCGTAAGAAAAGTGGACCCAATGATGACGTGAAGACCGTGAAATCCTGTGGCTATGAAGAATGTTGATCCGTAGACTCCATCTGAAATAGTAAAAGATGTTTCGTAATACTCCGATGCTTGAAGTAGGGTAAAATAGATACCTAGGAGAATGGTAATGGCTAGAGCTTGCTGTATGTTTTTGCGATTGCCTTCTATTAAACTGTGGTGGGCCCAGGTGATTGAGACTCCTGAAGCCAGGAGGACTGAAGTGTTTAGTAGCGGCACTTCAAGGGGATTAAGGGGGTTGATGCCTGTTGGAGGTCAGCATCCTCCTAGTTCTGGGGTAGGAGCTAGGCTTGAGTGGTAGAAGGCTCAGAAGAAGCCCGCGAAAAAGAATACTTCTGAGATGATAAAGAGAATTATGCCATATCGTAGACCTTTTTGTACAATAGGAGTATGGTGGCCTTGGAATGTACCTTCTCGTACAATGTCTCGTCATCATTGGTATATGGTGAGAGTGTTGGTTACTAAGCCGATTAATAGAAGTGAGGGGGAGTTAAAATGAAATCATATGGCTAGGCCTGATGTCATAAGAAGGGCAGATAGGGCTCCGGTGAGTGGTCAGGGGCTTGGGTTGACTATATGGTAAGCGTGAGTTTGGTGTGTCATTAGGTATTGTCATGTAGGTATAGGCTTACAAGGAGAGTAAAGACGTAAGCTTGGATCAAGGCTACGGCGAATTCTAGAATTGTTAGTAGAATAAGGATAATAAAGGTAATTAGGGCTGTTGTTGGACTAATTGAGACTAAAGCTAGTGCAGCGCCTCCAATAAGATGTATGAGAAGGTGGCCTGCTGTGATATTGGCTGTAAGCCGTACGGCTAGGGCTATAGGTTGAATGAAGAGACTAATAGTTTCAATAACAATTAGCATAGGAATAAGAGGAATAGGGGTTCCTTGTGGGAGGAAATGGGCTAGTGACGCCTTAGTTTTGTATCGAAACCCGGTGATTACGGCTCCTGCTCATAGGGGGATTGCTATCCCTAAATTTATTGATAATTGAGTTGTTGGTGTGAATGAGTGAGGCAGGAGGCCTAGGAGGTTGGTTGAGCCAATAAATATGATTAGGGAAATTAGTATTAGAGATCAGGTTCGTCCTTTGGGGGAATGTATTAATATTATTTGCTTTAAGATAAGTTGGGCTAATCATTGTTGGGTTGAGACTAGTCGGTTGTTAATTAGTCGGCTAGGGGAGGGAAATAGTAAAGTTGGGAATATGATAATTAAGGCTACAATAGGGAGCCCTATTAGTGTTGGGGTAGCGAAAGAGGAGAATAAATTTTCGTTCATTTTGTTTCTCATGGGCAAGGGAATGAAGTAGACTCAAGTGCTTTTAGTACTGGGTTCATAGGGTATGTGTATTTGTGGAATTTGAGTTGTATTAGGATAAATAGTGAAAGAATTATGGCGACAATGGTAGTAAATCATGTGGATGTGTCAAGTTGTGGCATTTCACTATGGAGAGACTATTTAACTCTCACTCTCTAGCTTAAAAGGCTAGCGCTGTTTAGCTTCATAGCGAGTCTAAATCATAGATAGGGATCAGTTTTCGAAGTGTTTAAGTGGAACTATTTCGAGGACAATAGGTATAAAGCTATGGTTTGAGCCACAAATTTCTGAGCACTGACCATAGAAAAGTCCTGGTCGAGTTGAGATAAGTGTGGCTTGATTTAAGCGTCCGGGAATGGCATCTGTTTTTAGTCCTAGTGATGGTACGGCTCATGAGTGAAGTACGTCTTCCGAGGAGATTAGCATGCGGATTGGGAGTTCTATGGGAAGTACAACTCGATTGTCAACTTCTAGTAGTCGTAGGTCACCTGGATTCAGGTCTGATGTTGGGATCATGTAAGAATCAAAATTTAAATCCTCATAGTCTGTGTACTCATAGCTTCAATATCATTGGTGGCCTATCGTTTTTACTGTTAAAGAGGGGTTGTTGATTTCATCTATTATATATAGGATTCGTAGGGAGGGCAGCGCAATTAAAATAAGAATAATGGCTGGGAGGATGGTTCAGATTGTCTCTACCTCCTGAGCATCCATTGTGCTTGTGTGAGTGAGCTTTGTAGTTAATATAAGAGAAATAATATAAAGGACTAGGGAGCTGATTAGAAAGACGATTATGAGAGTGTGGTCATGAAAGTGAAGTAATTCTTCTATAATAGGGGATGAGGCATCCTGAAAGCCCAGTTGGAAGGGGTACGCCATAAAGATATATAGGAGTTGAACCTATAAATTAACTTCGACAAAGTTATGTAATGGTTTTACTAATATCTTATCAAGAAAGTCATAGTGGCTATGGGGCTGGCTTGAAACCAGTTTTAGGAGGTTCGATTCCTTCCTTTCTTGTACTAAGCTTTTACGAAAGCGGGTTCTTCAAATGTATGGTATGGGGGAGGGCATCCATGAAGTCATTCTAGGTTTGTGGTTGTTAGTTCAATAGTCTCTACTTCTCGTTTTGAGGCGAAGGCTTCTCAGATTATAAAAATTATTACTATTACGGCAGTTAGGGAAATGAATGAGCCTATTGATGAAACAGTATTTCATATTGTATAGGCGTCCGGGTAGTCTGAGTACCGTCGGGGTATACCTGAGAGGCCAAGGAAATGTTGAGGGAAGAAAGTTAAGTTGACTCCTACAAATATCACAGTGAAGTGAATTTTAGCTCAGGTTGGGTCAAGGGTATAGCCTGAGAATAGGGGGAATCAATGGGCAAATCCTCCTATAATAGCAAATACAGCCCCCATAGATAGGACATAGTGGAAGTGAGCTACTACATAGTAGGTGTCATGTAGTACGATGTCTAAAGAGGAGTTGGCTAGCACAATTCCTGTAAGACCGCCTACTGTAAATAGGAAAATAAAGCCTAGAGCTCAGAGCATAGCGGGGGATCATTTGATGTTGCCGCCATGCAGTGTTGCTAGCCAGCTAAATACTTTGACTCCAGTAGGGATAGCGATGATTATGGTAGCTGATGTAAAGTAGGCTCGTGTGTCTACATCTATTCCTACTGTAAATATATGATGGGCCCATACGATAAATCCAAGGAAACCAATTGATATTATAGCTCATACTATTCCTATATAGCCAAATGGCTCTTTTTTCCCGGAATAGTATGTCACAATGTGCGAAATTATTCCAAATCCTGGAAGAATAAGAATATATACTTCGGGGTGCCCGAAAAATCAGAATAGGTGTTGGTAGAGGATAGGGTCTCCTCCTCCTGCAGGATCAAAGAAGGTTGTATTTAAGTTTCGGTCTGTTAAAAGCATTGTAATGCCAGCAGCTAGGACTGGTAAAGAGAGAAGAAGAAGTACGGCTGTGATTAGAACAGATCATACGAATAAGGGGGTTTGATATTGAGATATTGCAGGGGCTTTCATATTAATAATAGTTGTAATAAAGTTAATAGCCCCTAAAATAGATGATACTCCAGCTAAGTGAAGGGAGAAAATAGTAAGATCCACTGAGGCTCCAGCATGTGCAAGATTACCGGCTAGAGGTGGATAAACAGTTCAGCCAGTCCCCGCCCCAGCTTCTACTATTGAGGAGGCTAGTAGAAGAAGGAATGAAGGGGGGAGAAGTCAGAAGCTCATATTATTTATTCGGGGGAAGGCTATGTCAGGAGCCCCAATTATCAGGGGGACAAGCCAGTTCCCGAAGCCTCCAATTATAATAGGCATGACTATAAAGAAGATTATTACAAAGGCATGTGCGGTGACGATTACATTATAGATTTGATCATCCCCGAGTAGAGTCCCTGGCTGACCTAATTCTGCTCGAATTAGCAGGCTGAGGGCTGTTCCCACCATCCCAGCTCAAGCTCCAAATAGGAGATAAAGAGTGCCGATGTCTTTGTGGTTGGTAGAGAAAAGTCAACGATTGACGAACATAAGTAAGGGTAAAATGGCCGAGTAGGTATTAGACTGTAAATCTAAAGACAGAGGTTAAGCCCTCTTTTTACCAAGCCCTGAGGTGGGTACTAACATATTGAATTGCAAATTCAAAGAAGCAGCTTCAACTCTGCCGGGGCTTCTCCCGCCTTTTTTTTCTTACGGCGGGAGAAGTAGGTTGAAGCCAGTTGACTAGGGTATTTAGCTGTTAACTAAAGCTTCGTGGGGTTGGAGCCCACCAATCTAGGAGGATTTAGCTTAATTAAAGCACCTGGTTTGCACTCAGGAGATGTAAAGTTAATTTGCAGTCCTTAAGCAGGGGTTAAGTATGATCTACTTGCTTAGAGCTTTGAAGGCTCTTGGTCTGTGTAACCTAAACTCCTTTAAAGCTTAATTTAATACTGAGAGTGCTGGTGTGAGGGGGAGGAGTATAGTTGATAAAATAATTAGTGGAGTGATGAGGGGTATGCGTTTTGTTGATTCAAATTGTCATTTTATTTTTAGATTGTTGGTGGTAGGGAATATAGTTAGTGAGGAAGAATAGATAAGGCGTATATAAAAATATAGATTTAGGAGGGCAAGCATGGCTATAGCGGTGGGTAAAATGATATTGCCATTTTTTGTTAATTCCTGGATGATAATTCATTTAGGGATAAAACCTGTGAGTGGGGGCAGGCCTCCTAGGGATATTAGGGTGATTAGGATAGTAGATACTATTAGTGGATTTTTGTTTCACATCTGTGATAGTGATAGAGTGGTCGTACTTGAGTGCTGTATGAATATTATGAATATAGGGATTGTCATGAGAATATAGATAATTAGGTTTAGGACTATAGTATTTGGGTTAAATGTGATGATAGCTGCTATTCATCCTATGTGGGCGATTGAAGAGTATGCTAGGATTTTTCGTAGTTGGGTTTGGTTTAGTCCACCTCAACCGCCAACTATAATTGATAGAATGGCTACTGATATTATTATAGTTGGATTAATTGATGGGGAGATTTGGTAAAGGATGGATAGGGGGGCTAATTTTTGTCACGTGAGAAGGATTAATCCTGATTTTAGGGGAACTCCTTGGGTGACCTCTGGTACTCAGAAGTGGAAGGGGGCTATTCCTAGTTTAATGATTAGTGCCAGTGTAATTAGGACTGGAGTAAGTTGATTCTGTGGATTAATTAGGGTTCATTGTCCGGAGTCAAGGATATTAAGTGTAATAGCTATTATTAAGATTATAGATGCTGTGGCTTGTGTTAGAAAATACTTGGTTGCAGCTTCTGTTGATCGTGGGGTGGCTTTGTTGATTAGAATAGGGATAATTGCTAGTATGTTTATTTCTAATCCGATTCATATAGTTAGTCAGTGGGAGCTAAATACTGTGATTATCGTGCCTATAAATAGAGTAAATATGATAATAATAAGAGTTAGGGGGTTAATTAGTACGGGAAGGATATAAACCAACATTTTCGGGGTATGGGCCCGATAGCTTATTTAGCTGACCTTACTTAGTGGTTTAGAGCTTGGTGTACATGGTAGCACGAAGAATTTTGAGTTCTTGAGAGTGGGTTCAAGTCCTATAGCTCTAGAAATAAGAGGGCTAAGATCCTCTATTATTTACTCTATCAAAGTAACTCTTTTATCAGACATATTTCTATATCTGAGGAGGGATACTTGAAAGTATGATAGGCATTGAGATATGTCATATGCACAGGGCTAATGTGAGGGGTAGAAAACTTTTTCACAAGAGGTGTATTAGCTGGTCATAGCGAAATCGGGGATAGGATGCTCGAATCCATAGAAATGTTATTGTGAGTAGGAGGGTCTTGGTGGCAAAGTTGACTGTAAATATTTCTGGGTTAGTGTGGCTGTGAAATGAGCCTAGGAATAGGATGGCTGTAAGGGCATTTATAAGGATAATATTAGTATATTCAGCTAAAAAGAAAAGAGCAAAGGGGCCTCCTGCGTACTCCACATTGAAGCCGGAGACGAGCTCTGATTCACCTTCGGTTAAGTCAAATGGAGCCCGGTTGGTTTCTGCTAGGGTCGAGATAAATCATATTATGGCAAGTGGTCATGCTGGTAGTAGGATTCATATATATTCTTGTGTTGTGATTAGGGATGATAATGTAAATGAGCCATTTATTAGGAGGATGCATAGGAGGATAATTGCAAGTGTGACTTCGTAAGAAATGGTTTGTGCGACTGCTCGGAGAGCACCAAATAGGGCATATTTTGAGTTGGATGCTCATCCTGATCATAGGATTGAGTAAACGGCTAAGCTGGAGGTTGCTAGGATGAATAGAATGCCTATATTTAGGTTGACTAGTGGGTAAGGTATGGGGATAGGAAGTCACATTGATAGTGCGAGAGTTAGAGCTAGGGTTGGGGCGATAATAAAGAGTAGCGGAGAGGATGTTAGGGGTCGTAGGGGTTCTTTAGTGAATAGCTTAATAGCGTCTGCGATTGGTTGGAGGAGGCCATAGGGTCCTACAATGTTTGGGCCTTTACGTAGTTGTATGTACCCTAAGATTTTTCGTTCGACTAAGGTGAGGAATGCTATGGCTAAAAGTACAGGTAGGATTAAAAGGAGTGTATTAATTAGGAACATATTGTTAAGGAGAGGAGTTGAACCTCTGGTTATAAAGTTTTAAGTTTTACGCAATTACCGGGCTCTGCCACCTTAACTAGCTCTGGTCTAGGGCTCTATGTTGGGTAAGTGTACTAGATTAAGATTATTTCATCTTTTGGACTTAGAGCTCTGTGGTGCAGTAGGCTCTATTTCTCTTGTCCTTTCGTACTGGGAGAAATACTTAATAGATAGAAACCGACCTGGATTTCTCCGGTCTGAACTCAGATCACGTAGGACTTTAATCGTTGAACAAACGAACCTTTAATAGCGGCTACACCATTGGGATGTCCTGATCCAACATCGAGGTCGTAAACCCTATTGTCGATAGGGACTCTAAAATAGGATTGCGCTGTTATCCCTAGGGTAACTTGTTCCGTTGATCAAATTATTTGGGTCAATTTATGATTATAATTGCTTTGACTTGTTGGGTCTAGGCTAAAATCATTCGGAGGTTGATTTATACTCCGAGGTCACCCCAACCAAAATTTTTAACCCAGGGATTTCCTTGGTTAGGCTCATTGTAGAGTAGAATAAAGGAAGTGTTGGGTTAAATAATTAAAGCTCCATAGGGTCTTCTCGTCTTATTATTTTATCCCCGCCTCTTCACGGGGAGGTCAATTTCACTGATTGGAAGAAAGAGACAGTTTAACCCTCGTGTTGCCATTCATGCTAGTCCCCAATTAAGGAACAAGTGATTATGCTACCTTTGCACGGTCAGGATACCGCGGCCGTTGAACGTACGTCACTGGGCAGGCAGTGCCTCTAATACTAGTAATGCTAGAGGTGATGTTTTTGGTAAACAGGCGGGGTTAGGGTTTGCCGAGTTCCTTTTTCTTCTTTTAATCTTTCCTATATAGCACTCCTGTGTTGGGTTAACAGTGAAAGTTAATAGATTATTAATTTGTGGATTATTTCTATTGGGGCTGTTAACTATCAGTGGGCATCCGATCTGATATAAGCTTGTGCAAGGAGAATAGTATTCTTGTTACTTATATTAGCATTATTTCTTCTATAGATTTATAGATTAGTCCAGTTAGGGTTTATAAGAGTTCGTTTTAAAATATTCTTATTAAGTTGGTTTTTAGTTGTTGAGCTTTAACGCTTTCTTAATTGATGGCTGCTTTTAAGCCAACTATGGATTGAAAAATAACTTACTCTTTATAAAAGGCTGTATCCTATATCTAAAGAGCTGTCCCTCTTTAGAGTAACATTTAAATTTTCATTAGGGTTTTATGTCCTTTAGGAAAATTTAAAGTTGAACTAAAATTCTATTCTGGACAACCAGCTATCACCAGGCTCGGTTGGCTTTTCACCTCTATTTACAAGTCTTCCCACCATTTTGCCACATGGACGGGTTCGTTCTTTCAACTGCTCATAAATAGCTCGTCTGGTTTCGGGGTTCTTAACTAAAATTCTTTTTGCTAAGGATTTTCTAGCTAATTCATTATGCAAAAGGTAAGAGAAGTAATCTCTGCTTTTTTGTGCTATTAACTAATCTTTCATCTTTCCCTTACGGTACTTTCTCTATAGCGCCTGGATATAAATTTCTATCTCCTATACTTTTAATATGGGGTGAATGGTTTAGTTTAGCTAATTACTCTGGTTCAGTGTTAGTTTCATAGGGCTAGTGTTGGCTCAGAGTGGTCAGTAAATGAAATCTCTTGGGTGTAAGCCAAGTGCTTTAAGTTAAGCTACGCTCTGAAATGTCCAAGCACACTTTCCAGTATGCTTACCTTGTTACGACTTATCTCCTCTTATGCTTGTCTATTTATGTAATTAGGTATAAGTAAATATTTGTCACTTGAGGAGGGTGACGGGCGGTGTGTGCGTGCTTCATGGCCTTGTTCAATTAAGCACTCTATTCTTAATTTACTACTAAATCCTCCTTTGGCCCTTAGAGTTTCATAAGGGCTTTCGTATATTCTGAAGTAGAAAATGTAGCCCATTGCTCTCCACTCTATGGGCTACACCTTGACCTAACGTTTTTACGGTGGTAATTGAGCTTACTTTTGCTCCTTTTTAGGGTTCGCTGAAGATGGCGGTATATAGGCTGAGTTGGCAAAGAGTGGTAGGGTTTATCGGGGTTTATCGATTACGGAACAGGCTCCTCTAGGTGGGTATAAAGCACCGCCAAGTCCTTTGAGTTTTAAGCTTTGGCTTGTAGTTCTCTGGCGAATAATTTTGTTATGAAATTATCAAAGTTTAGGGCTAAGCATAGTGGGGTATCTAATCCCAGTTTGGGCCTTAGCTATCGTGAGTTCGAAGAGTATAAAATCACTTTCGTTGTTTATTTTTGTTTGCAACTATTACTTTCTACAGCTTAGTTGTTATTTGATTTTATTTTGTTGTTTATTCTAATCACGCTTTACGCCGGATATTTATTAATTTGGGTTAATCGTATGACCGCGGTGGCTGGCACGAGATTTACCAACCCTAAAGTAGCATAACTTAGTCAAACTTACGTTCATTGCTAAATATTTATCACTGCTGTATCCCTTGGGGGTGTGGTTAAGCAAGGCATCTTGAGCTACTGATTAGTGTGCTTAATGTCCGCTCCTCTTGATCTAGTTTGATGTTAAGGGCATTCTCACTGGCGTGAGGAGTCTTGCATGTGTAAGGTTGCTACAAAACAATAAAAAGGCCAGGACCAAACCTTTATGTTTATGGAGCCGGGAAGGCTCATCTAAGCATTTTCAGTGCTTTGCTTTGTTGTTAAGCTACATTAAC